AATGAGATGCCTGATTAAAGGACTATCTTGATAGGGTAGATAAAGTAAAAATATTACTCTCATTACATAAGATAGAATTAAACTATCACCTTTAGTATCAAAAACTAATGTGCATCTTACACCTTAATATAAAAAGATAAGCTAATTAAGCTAATGGGTTCATACCCCATTTATGAAGGTAAGAATCCTTCTCTTTTTAATGTACAACAACTCTATAAAACTTCTTTTCCTATCATCATTGATGATAGGAACGATCCTGTCCATTTCTTCTAATTCCTGACTAGGAATCTGAATAGGACTAGAGATCAACTTACTATCCATTATTCCTATACTAACAGACAATAAAAACTTAATAATTAATGAACCAGCAATTAAATATTTCATCATTCAATCAATAGCATCAACAATACTATTAATTTCAATTCTAATTATCCAAATAAAATTCATAATATGATGAGATAAAAAAGATATTTCATCAATAATAATCATGTCAAGAATAATAATAAAAATAGGAGCAGCACCATTTCACTTCTGACTCCCAGAAGTAATATCATCAACAAGATGAATTAACTGCTTAATATTAATAACATGACAAAAAATTGCCCCAATATTAACGTTATCATACTGCATTAAAATAGAAATATTTCTATTTTCAGTAATTATACTAAGAATTATTATTGGGGCAATAGGAGGATTAAATCAAACATCAACACGACAAATTATAGCATACTCATCTATTAGACATTTAGGATGAATAATCAGATCAATAATTGTTAGAGAAAACACATGAGAATTATATTTTATTGTATACTCAACATTAAATGTAATAATTATTCTAATATTCAAAATAACTAATTTATTTTTTCTAAACCAAATATACTCAACAAGATTATTAAAAACAGAGATTAAATTCATAATAATAACGTCATTATTATCATTAGGTGGGTTACCACCAATATTAGGATTTCTACCAAAATGAATTGTTATTCAAGCAATAATTGATAACAAAATAACAATTATGGTACTATTTATAATTGTATTCACAACTATCACATTATATTACTATATACGAATCAGATTTTCAGCAATCATTATATTTCATAATGAAAAATCGTGATTAATAAAGACTAAAATAAACAAATTAATAACAATTCTACCAATTATATCAACAGTATCAACAATAGGATTAATATGTACATCAACCCTAATATTACTTTACTAAGACCTTAAGTTAATGAAACTAATAACCTTCAAAGTTATAATTAAAAGTTATCTTTTAGGTCTTAGTAAAGTAATATTTTACACCTCTAGAATTGCAGTCTAGAATCATAATTGAATATAAGACCTATTTGTGGTAAGAGGAAGAAACAACTCCCATAGTTAGATTTACAATCTAACACCTAATATTCAGTCATCTTACCGAAAAAATGACTATTTTCAACAAATCATAAGGATATTGGAACTTTATACTTTATATTTGGAGCATGAGCTGGGATAGTAGGAACATCAATAAGAATAATTATCCGAATAGAATTAGGACAGCCAGGATCAATAATTGGAGATGATCAAATCTATAATGTAATTATTACAGCACATGCATTTGTAATAATTTTCTTTATAGTTATACCAATTATAATTGGAGGTTTTGGAAATTGATTAGTACCACTAATAATTGGAGCACCCGATATAGCATTTCCACGAATAAATAACATAAGATTCTGATTATTACCACCATCATTAACACTTTTAATTATATCTTCTTTAGTAGAAAATGGAGTAGGAACAGGATGAACTGTTTACCCACCACTAGCAAGAGTTATTGCACACAGAGGTGCATCAGTAGATTTAGCAATTTTCTCCTTACATTTAGCAGGTATTTCATCAATTTTAGGAGCAATTAACTTCATTACAACAGCAATTAATATACGATCAAATAACATAACCCTTGATCAAACACCACTATTTGTTTGATCAGTAGCAATTACAGCATTATTATTATTATTATCGTTACCAGTTTTAGCAGGAGCAATTACTATACTCTTAACTGACCGAAACCTTAATACATCATTCTTTGATCCAGCAGGTGGAGGTGATCCAATTCTATATCAACATTTATTTTGATTCTTTGGACACCCAGAAGTATATATTTTAATTTTACCAGGATTTGGTATTATTTCACATATTGTTTGTCAAGAAAGAGGAAAAATTGAATCATTTGGAACTATTGGTATAATCTATGCAATATTATCAATTGGACTAATAGGATTTATTGTATGAGCACATCATATATTTACTGTAGGTATAGATGTTGATACACGGGCCTATTTTACCTCAGCAACAATAATTATTGCCGTTCCAACAGGAATTAAAGTATTCAGATGAATAGCAACACTATATGGTACTAAATTCAAATTTAACCCACCTTTATTATGAGCATTAGGATTTATTTTTCTATTTACAATAGGAGGATTAACAGGATTAGTACTTGCAAATTCATCATTAGATATTGTATTACACGATACATATTATGTAGTAGCACACTTCCATTATGTACTATCTATAGGAGCAGTATTTGCAATTATAGGAGGTGTTATTCAATGATACCCTTTATTCACAGGAATAACAATAAATAATAAATGATTAAAAATTCAATTTATTATTATATTTATTGGAGTAAACCTAACATTTTTCCCTCAACATTTTCTTGGATTAGCAGGAATACCACGACGATATTCAGACTACCCTGATGCATATACATCATGAAATGTTATTTCAAGAATTGGATCAATAATTTCAATCACAGGAATTATTATATTTATTTTAATCATATGAGAAAGAATAATTAAAAAACGAAATGTAATATTTAGAACAAATATAAGAAGATCGACAGAATGATTACAAAATAATCCACCTGCAGAACATAGATATTCAGAATTACCAATAATTTATAGATTCTAATATGGCAGATTAATGCAATAGATTTAAGCTCTAAAAATAAAGGTTTGACCTTTTATTAGAAAATTAATGGCAACATGATCAAATTTATCATTACAAGATAGAGCATCACCCCTAATAGAACAATTATCATTCTTCCATGATCATACAATAATTGTTTTGTTATTAATCACAACAATTGTAGGATATTTATTAAGATATATAATATTAACAAAATATACAAACCAAAATATACTTCATGGTCATACAATTGAAACTATCTGAACAACACTACCAGCAATTACATTAATTTTTATTGCATTACCATCATTACGACTACTATATTTACTTGATGATTCATCAGATGCTATAATTACAATCAAAACAATTGGACGACAATGATACTGAAGATATGAATATTCAGACTTTATTAATGTAGAATTTGATACATACATAACACCTGAAAATGAACTTAATAAAGAAGAATTTCGACTACTTGAAGTTGACAACCGAACAACATTACCAATAAATACAGAAATTCGAGTATTAACCAGAGCATCAGATGTATTACACTCATGAGCAATTCCATCTCTAGGAATCAAGATTGATGCAACACCTGGACGATTAAATCAAGAAATATTCATAATTAATCGTCCAGGATTATTCTTTGGTCAATGTTCAGAAATCTGTGGAGCAAATCATAGATTTATACCAATCGTAATTGAAAGAACTTCAGTAAAACTTTTTATTAAGTGATTATCTAGAATAATTTAAGGAGTTAGTTAAAATATAACATTAGAATGTCAATCTAAAATAACTATTAATAGTACACCTTGATACATCAGATGACTGAAAGTAAGTAATGGTCTCTTAAACCAAAAAATAGTAAATTAACGTCTACTTCTGATGAGGTAAAATTTAAAACTTAATTCCTCAAATATCCCCTATAATATGATTTTCACTATTCATTTTTTTTTCAATAACATTAATTCTATTTAATCAATTAAACTTTTTTTCATATAAACCAAACAAAATTAAAAAAATAACAATAAAAATAAAAAAAAACATCAACTGAATATGATAACAAATTTATTCTCAACATTTGATCCATCAACTAACCTATTAAATACCTCAATTAACTGAACTAGAACATTATTAGGATTAATAATGATCCCATCAATATTCTGATTATTACCGTCACGAATTAATATCTTATGAAATAAATTAAACTTAAATTTACATAATGAATTTAAAATATTATTAGGAAAAAATTCATTTCAAGGATCAACATTTATTTTTATTTCAATTTTTATTATAATATTATTTAATAATTTTATAGGATTATTTCCATATATTTTTACAAGAACAAGACATATAACATTAACATTTACAATTGCATTACCAATATGAATAAGATTTATATTATTTGGATGAATTAATAATACAAATCATATATTCACTCATTTAGTCCCACAAGGAACACCACCTGCATTAATATCATTTATAGTTTTAATTGAAACAATCAGTAATATTATTCGCCCAAGAACATTAGCAGTACGATTAGCTGCAAATATAATTGCAGGACATCTACTATTAACACTACTAGGAAATACAGGATCATCCTTAACAACAAGAATTATATTAATTTTAATTATTGGACAAATAATACTATTAATTCTAGAGTCAGCAGTATCAATAATTCAAGCATATGTATTTTCAATCTTAAGAACATTATATTCAAGAGAAGTTTATTAAACTTATGTTAACAAATAATAACAATCACCCATTCCATATAGTAGATTATAGACCATGACCCTTAATTGGAGCAATTGGAGCAATAATTTTAACCTCAGGACTAACTAAATGATTTCACACATTTAATATAAACTTAATTATTATTGGAATAACAATTACTATTCTAACTATAATTCAATGATGACGAGATGTAATTCGTGAAGGAACATTTCAAGGACTACATACCAAAATAGTATCAAAAGGATTACGATGAGGTATAATTCTTTTTATTACATCAGAAGTATTATTTTTTATATCATTCTTCTGAGCATTTTTTAATAGAACGCTAGCACCAACAATTGAACTAGGAATAAAATGACCACCTATAGGAATTCAACCATTTAATCCAATACAAATTCCACTTCTAAATACTGCAATCCTTTTAGCATCAGGAGTTACAATTACATGAGCACATCATAGAATTATAGAATCTAATCATTCACAAGCAACACAAGGATTATTTTTCACGATAATTTTAGGAATTTTCTTTACAGTACTACAAGCATATGAATACTGAGAAGCACCCTTTACGATTGCAGATGCAGTATATGGATCAACATTCTTTGTAGCAAAAGGATTCCACAGATTACGTGTAATTATTAGTTCAACTTTTCTATTAACATGCTTAACATGCCATATAATAAATCAATTCTCATCAAATCACCATTTTGGATTTGAAGCAGCAGCATGATATTGACATTTTGTTCACGTAGTATGATTATTCTTATACTTATCAATCTACTGATGAGGTAGATAATAATTTTTTTTCTAGTATAAATAGTACATTTGACTTCCAATCAAAAAGCTTGAAAGACATCAAGAAAAATAATTATAATATTAATAACAAGAATTATTATTAGATTCATAGTACCAATAATTATTATATTAATAGCAGCAACCCTATCAAAAAAATCAATTAATGACCGAGAAAAAAGATCACCATTTGAATGTGGATTTGATCCAAAAAGATCAGCACGAATACCATTTTCAATTCAATTCTTCTTAATTGCAGTAATCTTTCTAATTTTTGATGTAGAAATTGCATTAATCTTACCAATTATTATTATTATAAAAACATCAAATATTATAATATGAACATTATCAACAATAACATTTATTATTATCCTACTAATAGGATTATATTATGAATGAAATCAAGGAGCTCTTAAATGAGCTAATTAGGATTATAGTTAATTATAACATTTAGTTTGCAACCAAAAAGTATTGGAATACCAATTAATCTTAATTCAAAATAAGAAGCGAAATATTGCAATCAGTTTCGACCTGATATATTGGCAAATAAATGCCCTCATTTATTAATTGAAGCCAAAAAGAGGCGTATTACTGTTAATAATATAAATGAATACATATATTCCAATTAAGGAAATGTAAAGTCAATATAAAAGCTGCTAACTTTCTATAATAGCGGTTAAAATCCGTTAACATTTCTATTTATATAGTTTTAAAAAAACATTACATTTTCACTGTAAAAATAATAAATAATATTTATAAATACCTAAAAATAAAAATATTTCCCTAACATCTTCAATGTTAAACTCTAATAATAAGCTATTTAGGTAATTTAAAAAAATAATATAAACAAAATAAATAATCAAAAAATAAAAGTTAATAAATAAACCTTAAAGTTAGAATCATATAAAGACTGAACATAATCAATTAAATATAAAAAAAAAGAATATAAACCCTGACCACCAAATAATTCTCCTCAACCGGAATCAAAAGACCTTAAAGAATAATAGCCAAAACTTAAAGGTAAATATCTAATATAATTTGTTGAAATAAAAGGTATAAAGCACATAGATCCAGCAAACATAACAAAAGATAAAAAATTCAAGGACAATAAATTATAAGAATAATTAAAATCAGAAATAATATAACCAAAATATGAACCCAAAATAATAGTTAATAAAGTTAAAAACTTTAAATATCAAGGTAATAAAATTAAATAAGGTACAGGAAAAACTAATCAAGAAAGGAATCTACCACCAAAAACAGCAACAATTAATAAACCAATTATACCAAATGAAATAAAATAATTTCTATCATTAAAAGAATAAATAGAATAATAATTATTATCACCAGACATTGAATAATAAAATAAACGAAAAGAATAAGAAGCAGTTAAACCAGTAGAAAAAAAAAACATAAAAAAAATGAAAAAATTAATTCAACTTAAACTTACAATTTCAAGAATTAAATCCTTAGAATAAAAACCAGCTAAAAAAGGTATTCCACATAAACACAATCTAGAAACATTAAAACAAATAGAAGTTAAAGGTATAAAATGAATAATAGAACCCATAAAACGAATATCTTGAGAATCACGTAAGTTATGAATTATAGAACCTGCACATATAAATAATAAAGCCCTAAATAAAGCATGAGTCAATAAATGAAAAAAAGCAAGATCAGAATAACCCATTGATAAAATTCCCATTATTAAACCAAGTTGACTTAAAGTCGAAAGAGCAATAATCCTCTTTAAATCAAACTCAAAATTAGCTCCAAGACCAGACATAAATATAGTTAAGCAACCAATAAAAAGAATATACCAACCCAAATCATAAATTAATAATATTGAATTAAAACGAATTAATAAATAAATACCAGCAGTAACAAGAGTAGAAGAATGAACCAAAGCAGAAACAGGAGTAGGAGCAGCCATAGCAGCAGGAAGTCATGAAGAAAAAGGAATTTGAGCTCTCCTAGTTATAGCAGCTATAATAATCAATATAGTAATAACTTTCATCTCAAAAGAATCATTAATAAAGCAATAATAATAAATATAATTTCAACTACCAAAATTTAATATCCAAGAAATAGCAATTAGAATAGAAACATCACCAATACGATTAGATAAGGCAGTTAATATACCAGCATTATAAGACTTTACATTCTGATAATAAATAACTAAGCAATATGACACAAGCCCTAATCCATCTCAACCCAACAAAATTCTAATTAAATTTGGACTAATAATTAAAAGAACTATTGAAAAAATAAACATTAATACAATTAAAATAAAACGATTAATATTTTTTTCATTATTCATATAATCATTTCTATAATAAATAACCAAAGAAGAAATATACATTACAAAAGATATAAAAACAAAAGATATTCAATCAAAGATGAAAGTTATTACTACCATAGAACTATTTAAACTAAATAACTCCCACTCAATAAACAATCTATAATCAATTATTAAAAAATAAATACCTAACACAAAAAATAAAGTTCTAAATAAAAACAAAACAAAAAAGCTTAATGAACAAATAGAAAATAAATACACGACCTAAGATGAAAAATCATATCATTGATTCCACAAAACAATATTTTAAATTAAAATACTTAAGCCCTAAAAATAAAAATATTCACCCCTTAAACATAATAAATTAAGAGGAAACCAATGTAAAAATAAAAGGTGATATTCACGAAAATAACCTAAAGAACAAGTATAAATACCAGAATAATATAAACCATGTTGAGAATAAGAATACATATATAATGTATAAACAGCTCTAAAAAAAGATAAAAAAATTAATAATAAAATCAAATAAGAAGATCAAGAAATAACTCTATTTAATAGTCTGAATTCACCCAAAAGATTTAAAGAAGGAGGAGCAGCCATATTTGAAGATCTTAAAAGAAATCATCATATAGACATTGTAGGTATTAAATTAATTATACCCTTATTAATTAATATTCTTCGTCTACCTAAACGCTCATAAATAATATTTGATAAACAAAATAAACCAGAAGAACATAACCCATGACCAATTATTAAAGAAAGTGATCCTATACAACCTCATCAATTTATAGTTAATAATCCACAAATCACCAGTCTTATATGAAAAACAGAAGAATAAGCAATTAAAGACTTTAAATCAACCTGACGAAAACAAATAAATCTAATAATAACACCACCAAATAATCTAAAGGATATAAAAAAATAATTAAACCTTAAACCCAGACAAGAAATAACCTTTATTAAACGAAAAATACCATAACCTCCCAACTTTAATAAAATACCAGCTAGGATCATTCTACCAGAGATAGGAGCTTCCACATGAGCTTTAGGGAGTCAAAGATGAAATAAAAAAATAGGTATTTTAACCAAAAAGGCAAAAATAGAAAAAACATAAAATAAAAAATAAAAAGAACCAAAATCAAGTAATAAAGGATAATAAAGAGTATTAAATAAATTATTAATCTTAAATAAAACTAATAATAAAGGCAATCTAGCAACTAAAGTATAAAAAATTAAATAAATACCAGCCTGCAAACGTTCAGGTTGATAACCTCAACCTAAAATTAAAAACAAAGTAGGAATTAATCTAGATTCAAAAAAAATATAAAAAGAAAATAAATTTAAACTAGAAAAAGAACAAAACAATATTAATAATAAAAGCAAAACAATAAAAATAAAAAAATTAGAATGATAAGAAAAAAAATAAATTGATCTTCTTGCAGTAATTATTAAACAACATACCCAAAAACTTAATAAGATAAACATAAAGGAATAAAAATCAATACCAAAATAATAACCAACCAATCTTAAATCAGAATAAGAATATATTGAAATCATAAAAGAAAAACTAAACAAAAATATTAAAGAATGGATTAATCATCAATAATCAGTTATTAAACAAATAGGGATCAAAAAAACAATCATAAATAAATACCTTAACATAAACATAAAAAAAAAGAATTAAAAAAATCATTACCATGAGAACGAACTATTGAAACTAAAATAGAAAGACCCAAAGCACCTTCACAAACAGAAAAAACTAAAAAAACAACAGGAAAAAAATAATCATAATCAAACTCAACAAGAAAAATAATAATTAATATAAATAAAGAAAGAACAATATATTCCAATCTTAATAAAACTACCAATAAATGTTTACGTTTTGAACAAAAAACGTAAACACCAGAAAAATAAATTGATAAACAAGTAAATAATCTAAATATAGACATTAGTTTTAATAGTTTAAAAAAAACATTGGTCTTGTAAACCAAAATTAAGAAGATACTTTTAAAACTTCAAGAGTAGAAAAATACTTCCATCATTGATCCCCAAAATCAATATTTTAATTAAAATAACTCTTGAAATGATAAAGATAATAATTATAAGATCATCAAACTTAATAAATATTAATTTAATAAAAACTAATCACCCAATATTAATTATAATAATCATTATTATTCAAACAATATTTATTAGAGTAATAACAGGAATATTAATAGAAAGATTCTGATTATCATACATTCTTATACTAATATTTATAGGTGGAATAATAGTACTATTTATCTACATTACAAGAATTGCATCAAATGAAATATTCAAAATCAAATTTAATAAAATTATTTTCATTATATGTATAATAATTATTTTATCAATCACAATTTATAATATTGATAAGATAATATTTAGGGATATAATTAAAAATACAGAGATAATAAATTTAAACTACTCAATTAATTTTAAAGAAATATCAACCTCAATAATAAAACTATACAATAATCCAACAATAATAATTACAATTACCATAATAATTTATTTATTCATTACACTATTAGCAGTAGTAAAAATTACCAATATCAATCAAGGACCTATACGTAAAATAAATTAATAAACTAATGAATAAACCATTACGAACAAACCATCCAGTAATTAAAATCATTAATAACTCATTAATTGACCTACCAGCACCAATAAACATTTCATTATGATGAAACCTTGGATCAATATTAGGACTATGTTTATTAATTCAAATCATAACAGGATTATTCTTAACTATACATTACACACCAAATATTGAAATAGCATTCTCAAGAGTAATTCATATTTGCCGAGACGTAAATAATGGATGAATAATTCGAACAATACATGCAAATAGTGCATCAATATTCTTCATTTGTATATATTTACATGTAGGACGAGGAATTTATTACGGATCATATATATACATAAATACATGAATAACAGGAACAATAATTATATTTACAGTAATAGCAACAGCATTTATAGGATATGTTTTACCTTGAGGACAAATATCATTTTGAGGAGCAACAGTAATTACAAACTTATTATCAGCAATTCCTTATATTGGAACAGACATTGTACAATGAATCTGAGGAGGATTTGCAGTTGACAACGCAACACTAAATCGATTTTATACCTTCCATTTTATTTTACCATTTATTGTTATAGCAATAGTTATAATACATTTATTTTTTCTTCATCAAACAGGATCAAACAATCCAATCGGATTAAATAGAAACATTGATAAAATTCCATTCCATCCATACTTTACTTACAAAGACATAATTACATTCATTATTCTAATAATAATAACAATTATAATATGTCTAATTCAACCTTATATACTAGGAGATCCAGACAACTTTATACCAGCTAATCCACTAGTAACCCCTATCCATATTCAACCCGAATGATATTTTCTATTTGCATATGCCATTCTACGATCAATTCCCAATAAGCTTGGAGGAGTTATTGCATTAGTAATATCAATTATAATCCTATTAATTTTACCACTCTATAATAAAACAAAATTTCGAGGAAATCAATTTTACCCAATAAATCAAATTATATTTTGAATTATAGTAATTGTAGTATGTTTATTAACATGAATTGGAAAACGACCAGTAGAAGAACCATATATTATAACTGGGCAAACATTAACAACTGTATACTTTTTATACTTCCTAATCAATGTTCATATTGCAAAAATATGAGATAAACTTATTAAAACATAAGTTAATTAGCTTAAGATAAAGCAAATGTTTTGAAAACATAAGAGCAGAAGTTCAATTCTTCTATTAACTTTAAAATTCTTAAAAAATTTAATTAAATAATTGAAAAAAATATAATCCTCAAACCAATAAAAAAAAATAAAAAATTTAAAGACAAAGGTAAATAACTCCTTCAAGCCAAATACATAAGTTTATCATAACGAAAACGAGGTAAAGTACCACGAATTCAAATAAAGAAAAAAGAAACAAAAGAAAGCCTTAAAAAAAAATAAAAAGAATAAAAATCACCACCTAAAAAAACCAATGAAAATAACATTCTCATAAAAATAATTCTAGAATACTCAGCAAGAAAAATTAGAGTAAAACCACCAGCACCATACTCAATATTAAACCCAGAAACTAACTCGGACTCACCTTCAGCAAAATCAAAAGGAGTCCGGTTAGTCTCTGCTAAACAAGAACCAAAAAAAGATAAAGCCAAAGGAAAAGAAAAACCAATAAATCAACAATAAAATTGAAAATTCATAAAATCATATATATTAAAACTACCTACTAAAATAATTAATGATAATAAAATTAAAGCCAATCTTACTTCATAAGAAATAGTTTGAGCAACAGAACGTAAAGAACCCAATAATGAATAATTTGAATTAGAAGATCAACCAGCAATTATTAATGTATAAACTCTTAATCTAGTACAACAAAGAAAAAATAAAAAACCATAAGGAAAAGAACATATATAAGTTATATAAGGAAAAATAATTCAAACTAATAAAGAAATCATTAAATTAAAAACAGGGGAAAAATAATACAAAAAATAATTTGATATAAAAGGAATTGGCTGTTCCTTACAAATTAATTTAATAGCATCTCTAAAAGGTTGAGGAATACCTAAAAATCCTACCCTATTTGGACCTTTACGAATCTGAATATACCCTAATACTTTACGCTCCATTAAAGTTAAAAAAGCAACTCTAATTAAAACACAAACAATCAATAAAAAAAAATTTATAATAAACATAAATAAATCATATATTATCAATACTATTTGTAGAAAAAATCCACATAAATGAATTCTAAATTCAACACATTAATCTGTCAAAATAGTAAATAATTATTTGTAATCAATAAACAAAAAATATTTCCATTATATGGTCCTTTCGTACTAATATAACATAATAACTCTTAGGATAGAAACCGACCTGGCTCACGCCGGTCTGAACTCAGATCATGTAAGAATTTAAAGGTCGAACAGACCTAATTATCAAGCAACTACACCCATAATTAATCTTAATCCAACATCGAGGTCGCAATCCATTTTATCGATAAGAACTCTTAAAAATGATTACGCTGTTATCCCTAAGGTAACTTAATCTTTTAATCACAAATTATGGATCAAACAAACATAAATTAATGATTTAATAATGAAGAGTTTAATTATTCTTCAAATCACCCCAACCAAACAACACAAATTAACATTAAAAAATTAACTAAATAATAAAAATTAATTTATAAATGTAAAGCTCTATAGGGTCTTCTCGTCCAAAAGAAAAATTTAAGCCTTTTAACTTAAAAGTTAAATTCTAAAAATTATTAAGAGACAGTCAATTTCTCGTCAAACCATTCATTCCAGCTCCCAATTAAGAAACTAATGATTATGCTACCTTTGCACGGTCATAATACCGCGGCTATTTAAACTGAATCATTGAGCAGGTAAGACTTCAAAATATTATCAAGAAGACATGTTTTTGATAAACAGGCGGAAATTTATATTGCCTAGTTCCTTTTAATAAATTAACACACAAAAAACATAAAACAAAATAATTATACTAATCCCATCATTATTACAAAAACTTTAAAATTAAATTTAATATCTTAATAAAAAACCTAAAATCAATATAAAATCTAAAAGAAATATAATGAACTATAACGTAATCCAAAAATAGCTGGTCTTAAGCTTATAATTAAATATAATCAAATAATAAATTATAGGTTATTAATTTTAGAGCTTATCCCCTAAAAAATAAATAAATTAATACTTAAAACTAAAAAATTAAATAAAAGCAACAATTTTAAAAAATTAAACTTTTTCTTAAGAAACTAAATATTTTAGGAAACGAATAACATTTCACCTCTATAAATAAATTTATAATATTTATGAAACAATAAACAACATTTATTTATAGATCATCCTAAATTGAGACCAATTAATATTAATTAAAATTTTGATAAACCCTGATACAAAAGGTACAAAAAATAAAATCTACTTATTAAAATTTAAACTAAAATTAATAATTCAATAACATTACTAATAAACTATAATTAAAAAAATCAATTCAACAAAATATACTTAGACAAAAATAAATAAAATTATTTTTATTAAAATCAATAAATATCAAAACAATTAAATAATAAAATAAATTTATCAAGACATCCTGAATCGCACAGAAATATAATCAGTGTAAATGATTCACCTTACTAAAAAGTTATATCTTGTTTATACTAACTAGATACACTTTCCAGTACATCTACTATGTTACGACTTATCTCATATTAAATAAAAATAATTTACAATAAATAACGAGAGTGACGGGCGATGTGTACACACCTCAGGGCCAATACCAATTAAATTAAATAATTTAAATTACTATCAAATCCACCTTCATTAAAAAAATTACAAAATTAAATTCGTAATAAAAAAAAATTATTGTAACCCATCATACTCTTAATTATAAGCTGCACCTTGACCTGAAATAAATTTTAATTCAAAAACAAGAAAATTATTACTCCAAAAAGATTTTCTGATAACGGAGATATACAAACAAATAAATTAAGTAAAGTTAATCGTGTACTATCAATTACGAGATAGGTTCCTCTGAATGGAATGAAATACCGCCAAATTCTTTGGGTTTAAAGACCTTAACTAATACTACCCAGGTAAAACAAAATTTACACTTAAAATAATAGGGTATCTAATCCTAGTTTAATTAACAAGTTTCATAGAATCTAAAAATATGAGTAAAAAAATAAATAAAATTTCACCTAATAATTAATTATTAAAACTCAAAATAATTTATTACTATATAAACCAATAATATTCACTTGTATTAATCGTATAACCGCGGCTGCTGGCACGAAATATGCCAATACTAAATCAATTACTAATTCCAAAATAATTTGATAATTAAATTTAATTACTATAAATAGAACATTTAGTTTAACAAAACTTATATAAAATATAAAGAAAAAGTGAATAAATAAGCAAGAATAAAACTTTAAAATATTAATGAAACACGTTTAATGAAAAATAAATTTAACAAAATAGAATAAATTAAATTTATAAAGAAAAATAAATTAAAAACATCAGTTAAAATTAAAAAAATATTAGAATATAACTACCCCAAACTATACAACAACCATAAAACAACTTAAAATATTAATGAAACACGTTTAATGAAAAATAAATTTAACAAAATAGAATAAATTAAATTTATAAAGAAAAATAAATTAAAAACATCAGTTAAAATTAAAAAAATATTAGAATATAACTACCCCAAACTATACAACAACCATAAAACAACTTAAAATATTAATGAAACACGTTTAATGAAAAATAAATTTAACAAAATAGAATAAATTAAATTTATAAAGAAAAATAAATTAAAAACATCAGTTAAAATTAAAAAAATATTAGAATATAACTACCCCAAGCTGTACAACAATAACTTCTTTATTATATACTATAAAGATAAGTATGGAGCTTACATTCCGGTAAATGTATTATATTATCTTCTTTATTATTTAATCTTTCTTTTCACTCATAAATAAAGAAAGATTAAATAATATAAATTATTTAACTAAATACAATATGTAATTTAACATTATAATTAATTATATACAATTATATTTGTTATATTAATTAATATGAAATTGTATTATATTAAATATAATTAATTTAAATATATAATAATATAATACAATTAATATATTTAATTAAATTACTATTAAAATAACATAATATATTTAAATTATATTTATTATATCATATATTAATAATGAAAATATTTAATTACATTATGTTAAATATTTTATTATATAATCATTTCTTTTGCCTTAAAAAATAGGTAGCTACAACTTTTGATAAATATATAAATTTAAATAATCAATTAATATTAATTAAATATAACTTATAAGGATATATTCAATTAGATGTGATATATTAAAATAAATAATTTATATTATATAATAAGATAAGTAGGAGCAAAATCAAATTTTTAATAAAACTTTTTAGTAGCAAAAGAAAAAAATCAATAATCAATTCACAAAAAAGAGCTTATAATTTATATATAAAATAACAAAAAATCACAAT